TACTGCTTGTAGTAGCGGTCCTTATATATCGTATTAATAATCGAAATATAGTCGAAAGCAAAAATCTCTATTTGATGGGGCTTCTTCCTATACCTATGAATTCCATTGGACCCAGAAATGATACATTGGAAAAATCTTTTGGGTCTTCCAATATCAATAGGTTGATTGTTTCGCTCCTCTATCTTCCAAAAGGGAAAAGGATCTCTGAGAGTTGTTTCATGGATCCGAAAGAGAGTACTTTGGTTCTCCCAATAACTAAAAAGTGTATCATGCCTGAATCTAACTGGGGTTCGCGGTGGTGGAGGAACCGGATCGGAAAAAAGAGGGATTCTAGTTGTAAGATATCTAATGAAACCGTAGCTGGAATTGAGATCTCATTCAAAGAGAAAGATATAAAATATCTGGAGTTTCTTTTTGTATCCTATACGGATGATCCGATCCGCAAGGACCATGATTGGGAATTGTTTGATCGTCTTTCTCCGAGGAAGAAGCGAAACATAATCAACTTGAATTCGGGACAGCTATTCGTCGAAATCTTAGTGAAACACTGGATTTGTTATCTCATGTCTGCTTTTCGTGAAAAAAGACCAATTGAAGTGGAGGGTTTCTTCAAACAACAAGGAGCTGAGTCAACTATTCAATCAAATGATATTGAGCATGTTTCCCATCTCTTCTCGAGAAAGAAGTGGGGTATTTCTTTGCAAAATTGTGCTCAATTTCATATGTGGCAATTCCGCCAAGATCTCTTCGTTAGTTGGGGGAAGAATCCGCACGAATCGGATTTTTTGAGGAACGTATCGAGAGAGCATTGGATTTGGTTAGACAATGTGTGGTTGGTAAACAAGGATCGGTTTTTTAGCAAGGTGCGGAATGTATCGTCAAATATTCAATATGATTCCACAAGATCTATTTTCGTTCAAGTAACGGATTCTAGCCAATTGAAAGGATCTTCTGATCAATCCAGAGATCATTTCGATTCCATTAGTAATGAGGATTCGGAATATCACACATTGATCAATCAAAGAGAGATTCAACAACTAAAAGAAAGATCGATTCTTTGGGATCCTTCCTTTCTTCAAACGGAACGAACAGAGATAGAATCAGACCGATTCCCGAAATGCCTTTCTGGATATTCCTCAATGTCCCGGCTATTCACGGAACGTGAGAAGCAGATGAATAATCATCTGCTTCCGGAAGAAATCGAAGAATTTCTTGGGAATCCTACAAGATCAATTCGTTCTTTTTTCTCTGACAGATGGTCAGAACTTCATCTGGGTTCGAATCCTACTGAGAGGCCCACTAGAGATCAGAAATTGTTGAAGAAACAACAAGATGTTTCTTTTGTCCCTTCCAGGCGATCGGAAAAGAAGGAAATGGTTGATATATTCAAGATAATTACGTATTTACAAAATACCGTCTCAATTCATCCTATTTCATCAGATCCGGGATGTGATATGGTTCCGAAGGATGAACCGGATATGGACACTTCCAATAAGATTTCATTCTTGAACAAAAATCCATTTTTTGATTTATTTCATCTATTCCATGACCGGAACAGGGGGGGATACACGTTACACCACGATTTTGAATCAGAAGAGAGATTTCAAGAAATGGCAGATCTATTCACTCTATCAATAACCGAGCCGGATCTGGTGTATCATAAGGGATTTGCCTTTTCTATTGATTCCTACGGATTGGATCAAAAAAAATTCTTGAATGAGGTATTCAACTCCAGGGATAAATCGAAAAAGAAATCTTTATTGGTTCTACCTCCTATTTTTTATGAAGAGAATGAATCTTTTTATCGAAGGATCAGAAAAAAATCGGTCCGGATCTCCTGCGGGAATGATTTGGAAGATCCAAAACCAAAAATAGTGGTATTTGCTAGCAACAACATAATGGAGGCAGTCAATCAATATAGATTGATCCGAAATTTGATTCAAATCCAATATAGCACCTATGGATACATAAGAAATGTATCGAATCGATTCTTTTTAATGAATAGATCCGATCGCAACTTCGAATATGGAATTCAAAGGGATCAAATAGGAAATGATACTCTGAATCATAGAACTCTAATGAAATATACGATCAACCAACATTTATCGAATTTGAAAAAGAGTCAGAAGAAATGGTTCGATCCTCTTATTTCTCGAACCGAGAGATCCATGAATCGGGATCCTGATGCATATAGATACAAATGGTCCAATGGGAGCAAGAATTTCCAGGAACATTTGGAACATTTCGTTTCTGAGCGGAAGAGCCGTTTTCAAGTAGTGTTCGATCTATTACGTATTAATCAATATTCGATTGATTGGTCCGAGGTTATCGACAAACAAGATTTGTCTAAGTCACTTCGTTTCTTTTTGTCTAAGTCACTTCTCTTTTTGTCCAAGTCACTTCTCTTTTTGGCCAAGTCACTTCTCTTTTTGTCTAAGTCACTTCCTTTTTTCTTTGTGAGTTTCGGGAATATCCCCATTCATAGGTCCGAGATCCACAT